TTGGTTACGTATCCATTTTTCTTTTTTTATATCATATATCGTTTAGGATTAGAGAAATGCAAGTTTCGATTCAAATCCAAGAGTTGTTCATGAATTCACAGTCAATAGTTAATGGTTCCACTTTGTCCTTAATTTTTGAAAAGTGTGTGTTTTGAGATACTATACAAAATGAATTGAAAAAAAAAATATATATCCAATCAAAAAAAAAAGAATATTTTCGTCTATTTTGTGTTGCCTTGGCGGCATGGCCGAGTGGTAAGGCGGGGGACTGCAAATCCTTTTTCCCCAGTTCAAATCCGGGTGTCGCCTGATCAACAAAAGATGCAAAAAAAATATCTTATTCGCCTTTTTTGCTGATATAACTTATCGAATTTGCTCCCAACGGAAGCAGGGGGAGGAAAGGGCTTCTTGATACTTCCAAAAGTATTGCTGGCTTTTTGGACTCAATTTTGGACTATTTTCGATTCTAGTAGCAATCTTATAAGAATAAAAACGTCTTTAATTTGAATTTACTATTAATAATTATTAATAATAATAATTAAGAAATTCTAAATTAATTGAATTTTTTTTCATCAATATATTTTTATTGAGAATCTTTTTTTTGACTCTGTACCAACAATTCGACTATTATTAGAATAGTTAACAATAATGGAAAAATTCCTTCATATTCATAGAGATCGAGGACATAATTTACATGGATATAGTAAGTCTCGCTTGGGCTGCTTTAATGGTAGTCTTTACATTTTCTCTTTCACTTGTAGTATGGGGAAGAAGTGGACTTTAGGGGTATTACGAATTGAGTTGAGAAATAAAACTCTATCAATTGTTTTATAGATTGTTCTGCAAAGATTTTTTAACTTTTTAATTAATATTAATTAGGAATTGAATTATTTCATTCAATTGAAATTTCATTCAATTGCTAATTTCTTCCAAATTTGAAAATTGAATGAAAAATATCTTCATATCTTCATGTCCAAATTCTGTTGGATTCGAGTGAAGTAATGTATTCTATAAATAATATATGAATAATACTCTTTATTTTATTGTTTCGGTACATGGCGGGATTCTTATTGAAAATAATAAGAAAGTTCGGAATTAGAATCCTAAAAGTAAGAGTGAGAGTTGCCTTTCCACTATTTCAGATTAATTGGAATCAAGACAAATCAGAAATCAAATTGGAACGTTATGTACATATAGATAATTGATATCTAGACAGATAAATATGAGATGATATTTTAGATAGATTAATCTATATCTATATTAAGATTCAGCCTATATACCTATATATATATATTTTTATTTTCTATATAGTTTCGATTTTTATATAATAGAGTTTCTATTTTGATTTGATATAGTATAACTTTGGAAACTAGAATCAAAACAATTTTATAAAGTATAAACTAGAATAAAAAAAAATGGATAGTATGATAGAAAGAAATCAATTTCTCTCTATCATACTATCGGATCTCATAGAATACTGCTAATTCTAGTCTGCTCATTTCATCTAAGACTCAAAATGGGAATCCTTTTCATTTTTTTTGTTCAATCATTGATAAGAACTAAGAAATCAAGTTTCATTCAAATTAATCACCTTGACTAACTGTTTTTACGTAAATTATAAGTAAAAAGGCAGTAGGAACTAGAATGAACAGGGCAGTAGCAATAAACGCAAGAATATTTACTTCCATAATCTCATCGTTTCGTTTTTCTTTTTTTCGCAATAACTCGGGATTTAATCCCATAGAGATAATCAAAAACTATTTCGCCTCGAAATTCAATGGGACGAATTTCATCTGGATAATATCAAGTCCGATCAATATCATGAATAACAATATCTGAGTTCTAAAATCTATTTATCGTCGAGAAGTGAATAGTATAACATAGAAAGATCGTTTATACATACCGAATTGAAAACTGACTTGGATTCTTGATTGAATTGAGAATTTTTTTCCATTACTTTCTTTTTTTTTTATTTATTTGCTCTTTCTTTATTTTCTATTTTATTAATATCCATTTTCCTTGCTACTCTTTCCTTGCTAATGGAATGCATAGAATATATTTTAAAAAAACTTCAGTGCGCAATCTGAATGAGATAGATTGTTTCAAATTCCAATTTGTAATTGAGATTACACAAAATAGGAGCCAAAAAAAAGAGACTTTTCAGATTCTAAAGGATTCTATCAAAACAATTTCATTTTTTTTGTATCGTACATACAAATAACAAATAAAGAAAAATGCCATTTGTGTATGTGTTACCGAAAAACTCGATTCGATCTTTCGCAGAAAAGGGAAAGATGAATTAATTTCTTTTTTATTTTATTTTCGAATATTGTTATTGGGTTTTGATCCGTCGGGACTGACGGGGCTCGAACCCGCAGCTTCCGCCTTGACAGGGCGGTGCTCTGACCAATTGAACTACAATCCCCCCGAAATTAAAGAAAGTGTACAGCATATATATATTCTTATGATTTCATCCAAACCCAATCGATTTCGATTTTAGATTGGAATTACCGCGTTGGATATAACAGAAACGGAAGTGGTATATTGATATACACATGGATATCGACTTTAGTGATATGATAAAAAGGACAGATATTCCTAATTATCTTTTCGTTATTTCAAATCAACGCCGATTGCTAAGGAAAAAAATATTTCAACGAAAAAATACTTTTTTTCTTTACATTACTCTTTTTCTTAGACTTTATACTTACAAATCTTACCAATCTGGATCTGAAATTAGCAAGTGTGAGAAAAAAAAAAAAGAAATAAAATAAAGCAAATCAAATAAAGAACAGGTAAAGATATATCTGAATTTTGGACTTTTTTTCCGTATCAGACATTTCGAGAGAACAAAGAGTTTATATCATTTCATGGCGGATCGTGAATTATTGGGCCGAGCTGGATTTGAACCAGCGTAGACATATTGCCAACGAATTTACAGTCCGTCCCCATTAACCGCTCGGGCATCGACCCGGGAAGAATCAATTCCAGACTTATTAAGAATCCATGATCAATTTCCTTTCGTAATACCCTACCCCCAGGGGAAGTCGAATCCCCGCTGCCTCCTTGAAAGAGAGATGTCCTGAACCACTAGACGATGGGGGCGCATTTGCCCGACCGCCAGCATACTATGCTCATAGTATGAACAGTTTTTTGAAATTGTCAATATAACGAAATGGTATGACTAGATTCGAAGAATCTTTCCGCCCTTCATGATTCGATAGAATTTTGTGATTCGTATATTCGCCATTATCTATTCTTCCATTCTAAGAATAAGAAATAGAATGAATAAATTAATATCAAAATCAAAATAAAATTCAATTAAATAGAAAAACAAGTAGAAATATTATAATACGGAAGAGTCTTTCAATGGGTCTGCGAGAAAGCCATAAATAAAATAGGGTTAAACCTCATTTCTTTTGCTTTCGTTCATTAATTCACTCATTAGTAAGATTAAGATAAATAAGAAGATTAAGATAAATAGGAATATCTCTCTCTCACACTAAATCAGTAATTTAACAAATTCAAAATCTAGGAAGAGGAAATAAACATCAACAAGTTATCCAATTTGATTGGAAGAATTAGGTTCAGGGGACAAATAGCATCTTTTCATTAGCGAGTCAATGAAATATCTTGGATCTATGTTGAATTGCTAAATACATGGATCAATCAAACGAATTTCGGTAGTGAATTCAATTAGGTTCGGCCTTGATAAATTCATTACATTTCTATTTATCAAATTCAATATCAATAAACCATATCACTTTTTTTTTACCTATATTCACTAGGTAAATAAAATATCTCGCTTATAAATGAATTACTATGAATCTACTCCCTATACTGACCCTATACTTAGTATAATATACTTATTCGAATTTCTATTTAATTTGTTTATATTCGATTTTATGAATTTAGAATTCTAGATTTTATGAATTTAGAATAGAATTCTAAATATAAATTCTAATTCAATTCGAGTTTCTAATAATAATATTCTATATTTAGAATAATCTAATTCTAATACTAATATCGAATACTAATATCTAATATTAATAGAATATTATTCTATTAGCTATTAGTATTTAGCTATTAGTATTTATTAGTATTAATATTCAGAATATTAGTATTAAATAGTATTATTAAATAATGTTATAAAGAAATAATAATGTTATAATGTTCTAAATTTTTCAATAATATTATTCTAAATAATGATAATGTATAATGTTATTATAATGTTCTTCTTTTCTTTACTTTTCTTTATCCTGATATTTCGATTCTTTTTTATTTTCGATTTTTTTTAGAATTTATTTCTATTTATCTATTTCTAATTTATTTATTTCTATTTAGTTTAGAATTTCGAATAATTCGAATTTCTAATAACTAAGAAAACTAACTAAATAAATATCTAACTAAATAAATATTTTTCTTATTTCTATTTATTATTTCTAATAAATAGTTCTAAAATAAATATTTTGATTAGTTCTAATAAATATTTCGAATATTTAATATTTTGAATATATTTAAATTGAAATATTTAATTGAATATATTTCATTTAATATATTTCAATATTTCATTTTGAATTTTTTAATATAGAATATATTTTCTATTGACTTTATTTATTTACTTATTTTATTTTCTTCTATAGATTTGATTTCAAATCTATTTCTATAGCTCTATCTTATCTGCATAGTAGCTCATTCAGGAATTGAATCAAATGGGCCCTTTTAACTCAGTGGTAGAGTAACGCCATGGTAAGGCGTAAGTCATCGGTTCAAATCCGATAAGGGGCTTTGGCCTTTTTTCATTCTTTTCATTTTATAGTCTAATTTTTTTTTAGAATGATTTTGACTATTTTTTCTATATAATTCTATTCTATTAGAATTCTATTCTATATAGAATTATATATTATATAATATATAAATAGAAAAAAAATAGAGTTTTTTTTGAATATTAATATATTTTGATTAGACTCTATTTTAGATAGTTAGAAAATATTCATTTTTACAATGTTAATTTTTTTATTCAAATTCTATTTTATTAGAATTCTATTCTATTTGATTTCTATTCTATATTATTTTATTTATATTCTATTCTATTTGATTTATATTATATATTTTATATTCTATTCTATTTGATTTATATTATATATTATTTTATTTATATTATATATTTTGAATTTATATTATATATTATTTGATTACATTATTAGATATTATTAGATTCTATTATTCTATTATAGTTCTATTCTATTATTATTCTATTATAGTTCTATTCTATTATTATTTATTATTTATTATTATATTCTTATTAATATTCTTATTATTATATTTATTATATTATTATTATATATATTTATTTATTTATTATATTATTTATGATATTATTCTAATAGAATATTTCCTAAAAAAAAATAAACAATAAAAAATAAAAGAAAAATTAATTTTCTAAATTATAATGATAATGAATTTAGAAATTAATATTTAATATCTAAATTCATAATTAATATAATAAAATATCAAGATAAAGTAAGTAGACCTAACTTATTGGATCATGACTATATCTACTATTCTGATAGTAAAATTTCTGATAGTCAAATTCGCTATAGATGAAATCGAAACAGTAGCTCTAATTTTTCTTTCATTTTCATATTTCTTTGGATTCCGAAAAGAAAAAATCTGTCGATATTTCTGATTCAATCTTCTTGATCCTAGTTATTCTATCTATAAGAATAAATAAACTATAAGAATAAATAAATCACTCTTCAACATAAATTTCTATTGCTATTTATACATATATACGTATAGAAGATTTATATTATTATATATTTACATTATTATTATATAATATTTATATATAATTAATATTTATATATAATAAATAGAATATATAATAAATAGATATAATAAGATTGATATATCTATCAGATCGTGGCTTTCTATATCAAATATTTTCATATTGATACATACTATATTTTTATTCCGACTTGCTTTGACCTACAAAATATTCTGGGGTTTTCTTTTTTTTTTTATCTGAAGAAAAAAGAAATAGAAAGAAAAATAGAAATAAATCAAAATAGAAAGAAAAAGAAGTCTATATAAGTATAAGAAAGTTGGCGAGAAAGAATAAAGTAGAAAATAATAAAACATAGGATACTGTAGCGGTTTAATACAGATAGAAATTAATAGAAATTCTAAGAATACATAAAAATATTGATTTATTTTGAGAAATCTCATAAACAATAGCCAAGAATAAGATTGGTTTGATAGAATGAGAGAAATAAGCCCGAGGATCCACTAGTAAGGAAAAGGGGATCCCTTGCTCTTTGAACAGTGCTTTTCAAAAATTCATTTATCTGATTCTGATTAATTTGATGAGTCATAAAAAAATTCATGGTTCATGTGGTTATTAAGACTATAAGTTATAAAGACTATAAGAAGGAATAACCAAATTGAATTCATGATTGAATTAATGAATTTACCTAGGTTATGGACTGATGAAGAATTTTTTTCTTCGAAACCCATTAGAAATTAGAAAGGGCAGTGTACGAGAAATCCAATCATATTCATATAGAAATGATAGAAGCTTCAAAGGCCCTGAAAATGCTATAAGGTGTTCGGAAATGGTTGAAGTTGTTGAATAGGAGGATCACTATGACTATAGCCCTTGGTAAATTTACCAAAGACGAAAATGATTTATTTGATATTATGGATGACTGGTTACGGAGGGACCGGTTCGTTTTTGTAGGTTGGTCCGGTCTATTGCTCTTTCCTTGTGCCTATTTTGCCTTAGGGGGTTGGTTCACCGGTACAACCTTTGTAACCTCGTGGTATACTCATGGATTGGCTAGTTCCTATTTGGAAGGTTGCAACTTCTTAACCGCCGCAGTTTCGACTCCTGCGAATAGTTTATCACACTCTTTGTTATTACTATGGGGTCCGGAAGCACAAGGAGATTTTACTCGTTGGTGTCAATTAGGTGGTTTGTGGACTTTTGTTGCTCTCCACGGAGCTTTCGCGCTAATAGGTTTTATGTTACGTCAATTTGAACTTGCTCGATCTGTGCAATTGCGACCTTATAATGCAATCGCATTCTCTGGTCCAATTGCTGTTTTTGTTTCTGTATTCCTGATTTATCCACTAGGTCAGTCGGGTTGGTTTTTTGCGCCTAGTTTTGGTGTAGCAGCTATATTTCGATTCATCCTCTTTTTCCAAGGGTTTCATAACTGGACACTGAACCCATTTCATATGATGGGAGTTGCCGGCGTATTGGGCGCTGCTCTGCTATGCGCTATTCATGGTGCTACTGTAGAAAATACTTTATTTGAAGATGGTGATGGTGCAAATACATTCCGTGCTTTTAACCCAACTCAAGCTGAAGAAACTTATTCAATGGTCACCGCTAACCGCTTTTGGTCTCAAATCTTTGGGGTTGCTTTTTCCAATAAACGTTGGTTACATTTCTTTATGCTATTTGTACCCGTAACCGGTTTATGGATGAGTGCT